TTTTATTTAGAGAGAAATTGATAGAAAGATATAAATCAAGCGAAACTAAAAAAGAAAACGATTCTATAAACCTCCATGAGATAATTCTTGAATCTCCGACAGAAAAAAATATGAATGATAGAACAAGCACAATCAGAAATCACAAATAAATAATTCAAAAATCGAAACAAAAAATGACTGCAGAAATAAATGTTATTTATTTTATAAATATAAATGTTATTTAGAATAAAAATAATAAAACAAGTTCGAATCCTAAAAGATTCGAATCACTAAAAAAGATTTGGCAAATATGAAAAGGAAGATATATTTAATTAATATTAATCCGTAAATTATATCTTTTTATAAGATTTTTCACTCAAAAAATATACATAAAAGTCCTTCTACCTTTCTTTCTTATTGTCATAAAAAGGATAGAACAAAAGGTAATGGAAAAGGTAATTGTTCTTGAATCAATAATCAAAATTTTGGATAAATTGATTTCCATTTCCAAGAAAAAAAGAAATAAAAAAAAAGACTTTATTTCTACTATCAAAAAATCACTTTATAATCTTTTGAATAAAAATGCAAAGCAGAATTTTTGTGACTTATCCTCTTTGTCACAAGCATATGTGTTTTACAAATTATCATAAACCCAAGTTCTTAATTTATCTAAATTAATATCTAGTATCTATCTTCAATATCACGGAACATCTTTTTTTCTTAAGACTTCAATAAAAGATTATTTTGGAACACAAGGAATAATTCATTCTAAATTAAGACATAAGAAACTTAGGAATTCTGGACTAAATCAATGGAAAAACTGGTTAAGAGGTCATTATCAATACGATTTATCTAAGAGTGAGGGGTCTAGATTAAGAGTACAAAAATGGCGAAATCAATGTCGTACAATTCAAAATCAAGATTTGACCAAAGCAGATTCATATGAAAAAGACCAACTAATTCATTATTAAAAACAAAATGATTACGAAGTATATTCATTATCAAATCAAGAAGATAATTTTCAAAAAAACGACTATAGATATAATCTTTTATCTTATCGATCTATTTATTATGAAAATAAGAGGGACCCATATATTTTATTTATGGATCACCATTCGAAACAAATAAGAATCTAAAACTTTATTTTCATTACGTTTTTTTTGATATACTAGACGGAGTATTTTTGGTACCTATCTATGATTTACTAGAAGAGGTTGTCCCTGATTATACTCTAGGAAAAACTAAGATTATGGATATGAAAGAAACTCCGTATAAAAGAAGTACGGACAGAAGATATTTCGATTGGGAGATTATCAATTTATCTTTTTAAAAGGAACTCTATATTCAGGCCTGGATCAACGGAGATATTCCTATCGATATAGAAGAGTATCGAATATTCGAGTTTCACAGAGAGACGGACTATATAAAACCAAGCGCGGATAGCAAATATCGTGGGCATTTTGGATTTATCTGTTCAAAAAAAACCGATCTTGAGGCCTGGATCAAGGACGATTTCAACAATTTCAACAATAATAAAAATGCTAAGACCGGAACTAATAATTATCAATTAATTGATAGAAAAAGTTTTTTTTATCCTAAGATTTGTCAAGATCAAAACCTCAATTATATTGCGTTTTCGGAATCTAAATCGAAACCGATGGTTTTAAATTCACACAAAGCAAAACACAACTTTTGGTGGGATTGGATGGAAATGAATGAAGATACTCCTATATCGAATCTGGAACCTTGGTTCTTCCCACAATTGGTACTATTTTTTAATGCATATAAACCTAAGTCGTGGTTTATACCAAGCAAATTGCTTTTCTTGACTTTTCCTTTTTATAGAAACAAAAGGGGATCTTATAGAAAAACGAAATATAAAAATCTAAAAAAGAGAAAGAAAGAGGAAGAAAAAACGAAAAAGGAAAAACCACTAGCGGGGGACGCTACGTTTTTTTCCTTCATGCGTAGGTCAAGAAATTCTATAAAGGAAACCGAATACGATAAATATACTCGAAAATTTCTTAGAGAAAGTTTAAATGATGTACCAAACCCCCAAAAATTTGCTGATAAGTACAGGTACAAGATAGGCCGAGAGAACTTGAAAAGGAAAGAGATCCTGCAAGAGTTGTTCTTTTTTCAAAGGCACCCAACTGTTCTCGAGGAATACGTAGGGCTAAGAACTATGTTCGCATATAATACGCTGTTTAAGCTGAAAGATCCACTGGACTTTTTTTCATACGCTATTGAAAGGAAAAAAATCAATGTGAAGGGACTAACGCGACCGCAGAGCGAGGGTATTAAAATCTGGAGTAAGCGGGGGCTGATGTGTGTCGAACCCCTTCGTCTGTCTGTAACAAATAATAGCCAGTTTATTATGTATCAAATCATAGCTAGTTAATTACTTCATAGGAGTAAGCGGCAAACTAATGAAAGATACCAAGAGAAACCATATTATTCCGATGACTCGAATGATTTGTATTATTTGAAGAAGATAATTAAATGCCGTTATCGAAGACAA